CAATAAATAGAGAGGGTATAGTAATACTATGAATAACCCAGTATCGAATACTGGTAATAATATCGGCAAAAGAACGTTCTCCTGTGCTTCCAGACATGCTGAGCTCCGCATATTCTTGTACGATTAAAGGGGGATCGATTCTGTAAAAGATGATATCAGTAAATGGAAATTCACTACCGTTTTTTCATCCTTGTTAGATCGTCAATATTGTACCAAGGGCTTTTTTCGAGTATACCGAATCAGTATAGCTATCCTTCCTCTAAGACAGCAACGCAATTTGAATCAGTATGTAAATGAAGGACTAGTAGATAATTTCTTTTTTCTTTTCCTTGTCAATGTAGAAGTCTGAATTGATGATTTGAGATGAAATTTATATAAGGTTTATTTCTCTCTATTATATTATTATTGGTTTCGAACCGGAAAACTTACGTTAGGTAAAATGTGAATCCAAGGGGTTGGTTTTTAGTTTTTATAAAAATAAAAAAAAAATGCAGTTAAATTATCCTATTTCCACTTCCCCGATTTAATTTGATGCGAAATTCAAAAATTTCCTGTTTATACCTCTAAACTGTCGAAAAGGTTTTCTTGAAATCTTTTTTTTTTTCATTTTAGTTTATTCCATTTAAAGCGAATTGCTGATTCGTACAGTAACAAGTAAGAGGAGTATAGAGTATTGATTAAAAAAAAATCTATTTCTCTTATTCATAATAAATTCGAAATTATATAATAAAAAAATAGGGAAACAATCGATAAACTAGAAAAAAAAAAAAAATGATAAGGATTACTGGTCTACGAATGGAATTTGACTACCTTATTTGATTTGTTTATTTGAATTTTATTTGAATCAATTCGATTTCTTTTTATTTTTCCTTATTTATTAGTTGAGTACTGGGTTCATTCACATAATCTCTTCAAAGAAGAGAAAAGGGGTATTATAACGTCTAAATTCACTCTTTATTTTAATAAATCAATTTGATAGATAGGATAAAACAAAAGATCGACAAAATAAAATAAAAATAGAGTAGATGCTCAAAATGATTAACTTATCCCCTTTTAGACTCTACTTCCCGTAGTCTTTTGTTAGTAGTGTAATGACTGCTTCATGCATTAACAACTAACAATTGAACTTATTCTTTTTCGTATCAATTGCTATTTTTTCTTAGCGTCTTATCTTCAAACTTAGGGAAATGTTTTCTAAACATATGTAGAAAAAGAACATATTTCATTTAGCCCCTTCATGCTTACTATAACTAGTTATTTTGGTTTTCTACTAGCAGCTTTAACTATAACCTCAGCTCTCTTTATTAGTCTCAACAAGATACGATTGATTTGAAATTAATTGAATGAGCACAACTCATAAAACGAAAAAGAAATCTTTCTCCGGTACTCCGAGATTCTATAGTTCATTACCGGATGTATTTACAATTATTGGTCATTGAGATTCCCTGGCACTACGAATTAATATTTCGTGATAGATAGTACCTCTCTTTTTTCCTTTCTATTTTAAGAAAAAAACGGAAATGATTGAAGTTTTTCTATTTGGAATTGTCTTAGGTCTAATTCCTATTACTTTAGCGGGATTATTTGTAACTGCATATTTACAATACAGACGTGGTGATCAGTTAGACCTTTGATTAATTAACAGTTTTTTTTTGATAATTTGACCTCCTCTTAATTTTTTTTTTAAGAAAAGAGGAGGTCAAATTCAGATTACTGTTCTGCTCAATTATTTGAATTTGCATATAATTCTCAGATTAATCAAGCCCAGAATCACGCTCTGTAGGATTTGAACCTACGACATCGGGTTTTGGAGACCCACGTTCTGCCGAACTGAACTAAGAGCGCTTTATTATTTCTTATAAAAAGTCTTCTTATCACAATAGTTAACAGCCAAGAAGAGGATTTTTTTTGTCCCCCACTCTATTCTTATCTTGAATACCTAGAATATCTTAGAGAATAACATAAAAAAAAAATGTATGTGTGATTTGAATCGATTCAAATTGATTCCTTGTTACTTCTCATAAGAGAAGTAACAGGTAGGGATGACAGGATTTGAACCCGTGACATTTTGTACCCAAAACAAACGCGCTACCAAGCTGCGCTACATCCCTTTCTTTCAATTGGGCTACATTGTCATTGTAGAGAATCCCCGTCTTGTTTTCAAAAACCTTATTTTCCATTCCTTCCATTCCTATTAATCTAGGAACATAGACAATTTTTATTGATATTTATTTTATTTCTTTTAACTCATATCTACGAGAAAATCTCGTATGAATATAATATTATTCATAGAATAGAAAATATATTATATTATTCTATTATTATAATAAGATACTTATATACATAGGAATATCAAACAAACTGATCGTAAAAAAGAACGAGGGAATACTGGGGGGAGGGGAAGAAAGGTACTTTTTTATTTTTAGAAAGGTAGAATCTTATCTCTTTTTTATTCTCTTAAATCAATCATGGAAATTAGGAATCCCTTGTAAAATACAAAGGAATCTCAAATACTTCCATATCCGATATGTATTACCATTAGATATTTTAATAAAACATTAAAAAGGAGGATTAAAAATGCGAGATCTAAAAACCTATCTTTCCGTGGCACCGGTACTAAGTACTCTCTGGTTCGGGTCTTTAGCGGGTTTGTTGATAGAGATCAATCGTTTATTCCCAGATGCGTTGACATTTCCTTTTTTTTCATACTAGTTTAGTTAGTAACATGGGAAGGGGTGAAGAAGATTAGAGATATAATCAAAAAATCTATGACTAATCCCTTCCCCTCTTTTTTGAATTATCCAAAATTCAATTAGATACTTAGAGACAAAATAAAGAAAGGAGGAAAGATAGAAAAAAAATGAATTCAACCTCGGCTAAATTTGATCTCTAAAAAATAGAGTGAGAACAGAAAGGGGTCTATGAAAAAACTGGAATACAAGATAGGAAAGTGAAATAGTGTACTATATACTATACTTCGAATCGAATTCAATATAGCTAAATTCAATAGAGTTTTAATTCCTTCTTCCACTTAAACTTGAAAAATGAATTAAAAATTTTCTATTTAATATTTATTACTCTATTATATTGTATTGTGATTGGAACGAAATCTTTCATAATTTCAACTTAGCAACTTTTTTTATTTATTTTTCTTTTTGCTAGTTACTTCAAGAGTAGCAAATAAGAAGAGTTGATTGAATCAAAAACTCAAACTAAAGGAGGGTCATGGCCAAGGGAAAAGATGCCCGAGTAACAGTTATTTTGGAATGTAGCAATTGTCTTCGAAACGGACTTAATAAGGAATCAAGAGGGATTTCCAGATATATTACTCAAAAGAATCGACACAATACGCCGAGTCGCTTGGAATTGAGAAAATTCTGTCCCTATTGTTACAAACATACGATTCACGGGGAGATAAAGAAATAAACCAACTCCAAGTTATTTTGATTTGTGTATCACTCTTATATCAGGAACAAAAAAAGGACATATTCTCTATTCGAGAGACCCTATTATTCTAGATTTTAATAGTTTCAATTTAATTAACTCAAAAAAAAAACCAATCTTTTTTTTAATTCAAAATTATTTTGGATCGGATTGAAATAGTATTTTCGAGATAAGGAATAAACAAAGTATGGAAAAATCCAAGCGACTCTTTCGGAAATCCAAACGATCTTTTCGTAGGCGTTTGCCCCCGATCCAATCGGGGGATCGAATTGATTATAGAAACATGAGTTTAATTAGTCGATTTATTAGTGAACAAGGAAAAATATTATCCAGACGGGTGAATAGATTGACTTTAAAACAACAACGATTAATTACTATTGCTATAAAACAAGCTCGTATTTTATCTTTATTACCCTTTCTTAATAATGATAAACAATTTGAAAGAAGCGAATCGACTGCCAGAGCTAATGGTCTTAGAATCCGGAATAAATAAAAAAAGTAGGCTTACTTTCCTCTTCAATTTGAATCCAAATTCAAATTCGACAACTGAAATAGAGTTTGATGTTTTATTCGAAGAATTCGAGAATCCAATCTAATCTTGATTGGATTTCTCCTACTTATCGTAAAAAAAAAAAACAAGAATCGGCGAAGAAGCAATCTTTTTGTATTGGATATTTATTGGACGTGTTTGGTTGCTCATTTCATTTTGAGCGACTTTATCTTTATCATACTAATTTTTATTCTACTTTCCCGGAGTTCATTCTCCAGAAAATGGCATTTTCAATAGTCGAACTTACAATTCCAATTTTTCCCTAAAATTGAAGAATTTATTTATTTATTTTTGATCGAATTAGAAATCATATAAAGACAATTCCTATTTAATATAGCTATTTGTGCAACTATTTTACGATTAAAAAGCAACTGGTTCTTGTCCAGATTGTGTAGAAAATGACTATAACTATAGGATACAAAATTCTTACGAATTACTGCATTTATCCGAGCGATCCACAAACGATGAAAATCCCTCTTTCGCTTATCTCTATCTCGATGAGACGAAACCAAAGCTCTGATTTTCTGTTGTATAATTGTTCGAGTAAGTCTCGAATGAGCTCCACGAAAGCTTGACGCAAATAAACGAATTTTTGTTCGACGTCTACGAGCTATATATCCTCGTGTAATTCTGGTCATTGAATAAATGAAACCTTAATGAATAACTAATGGATTTCCTTTCTTTCAGTTATTCTTTTCCAATTTACTAGTTTAGTAATAACAACACGCATTCTTCCAATGTATAAAATAAGAATTCCAATGGCTTTTGCTACTATAACCTTCCCGCCCACGATTTATTTATTCCTATTCATTTTATTTGAATTTCTTTTAATAGAATATTTTTTCTGTTTTCGTTTTTTGATACCTAATATCGATACAATTTATTATTTTGAGTTGAATGCCTATATATATAAAAGGGAAATCGTGGGTTCCATCGTTTCTATGGTTCTTTCTAAAACGGTGAGGTCCTCTCTATACACCGGAGTCCTTTACTTCGACTTCATTTAATGAATATTATTGCTAACTTGTACAGTTCACATTCTTTTGCTCTACCCATGATCTAGTAAAAAGTCTTTCACAATGAGATCTACTTATACAGTAACGATATTTAATTATGAAGATTTGCTGGGGTAGCTGACCCTCTTAGTCCGTTTTTCATAGTCAAATTGGGTTTTCAAAATAATAGTTGCTCGCTTAATGGATAAACATTCGTTACCAATGAGGAATTTTTTATCATCTTCAATTTTGAAAATGGAGTGAATTCAATTTGCACCAATGCAAACCATAAATTTCATATCCAATGGAAGAATCCAATAGATCTTTTTTAGTTTGATATAGTGAACGTACGTACTTCTTTCTTCGATTTCCCCTTTTCTTCTATTTGAATTTAAATTCAAAAAAAAAAATAGTACTGATCTTTGATACTGGAAAAGGGGGTTCCTTCTTTCTATTAGAAATGATCTGACCGAGTCGCGCATACACCCTAGTACATGTTCCTCGTCGCTGAGGGCATCCCCCAAGAGCGGGGGATTTCGTGACATTTCGGATTGGCTGTCTTGTGTTTCTAATAAGTTGTTTAATAGTTGGCATGTTGAATCGGATCCATAATGAATGGGTTGGTTTAGATTGATCCTAACCGGCTAATTATGAATTACTTTCCGGATGAATAAGATATTATTGAATCCGGTAATAACTAAATAAAGAAATCAAAATTGTCGATTTATTTAAACTTATTCCCCCTACTGCAATTTTGATGCTATTTTGATTTTTTATTCAACTGCTACAAGATCAACAATTCCATGAGCTTGGGCTTCCGTTGCTGACATAAAAACATCCCTTTCCATATCTTCGGATACAACCCATAAGGGTTTGTCCGTTCTTTGTACATAAACCTTTGTAATGGTTTCTCGCAATTTGAGTAGTTCTTCTGCTTCTAGGATAAATTCTCCCGTTTGTGCCTCATAAAAAGAACTCGCAGGTTGATGTATCATTACCCTGATGATGGAACAAAAGGTTCTTCTATCTCGATTATGAGATGGAAAGAGATAAAGAAAAAAAGAAAGTATAGAACAACCGTACGGGCATCCTTTAGGCATTGCATACGGCTCTAGAATGGAATTCAGTTTGACCCTTCCATCAAAGAATCATCAATTAAAAAGATAGAAAATATAGAGAAATTTTAAGGTTTATCGGATTGACATCGTCAAACGATCCAATTACCATCCTTCCTTTCCGATTTCAGAGTAGTTACCAAAATACTATGATGGCTCCGTTGCTTTATATATTTATCTCCTCTGTGATTCAGCAATCCCAAAGTTTTTATTTATTTTATTTTTACTCTTTTAAAAGTATATTCATAAGTATATCAATAAATATAAATATCGGAATTTTAAAAAAGTCTTCGGTGGGAAAATAAAAAAAAGGTTTGTGACGCTAAAATGGGTCCCGACAATAGCGAAGATAAAATGGGGAAGACCCTTCCTACTAATTTCATACTACTCTTTCGATATATAATTGAATGTTTTGAAAAAAAAAATTCGTATATCGAATTCGATGTGCCATGCTATTATTACTTAATTTTCCTAATTTCATGCATAGTCTTTTTTTCGTAAAAAATTCATTGGCGCCAAGCGTGAGGGAATGCTAGACGTTTGGTAATCTCTCCACCGACGAGTATAAAAGATCCCATTGAAGCCGCTAATCCCATGCATATTGTATGCACATCAGGTTGAACAAATTGCATAGTATCATAAATAGCGACCCCCGGGATTACCCATCCGCCAGGAGAGTTTATAAACAAATACAAATCCTTGTTATCATTCTCTAGACTCAAATAAACCATAAGACCAATCAGTTGATTCGAGATCTCGCTATCAACCTCTTGGCCTAAAAAAAGTAATCTTTCTCGATAAAGTCGGTTGATTAGGATCAAATTTGTATCCCGTAAGAGCCGTACATGCACCTTTTGATGCATACGGTTCAACAAAAATTGAGAAAAAACGACTCAATGTGTAGATTCCAGCCCTCTTTCTTTTTAAAATTAAACTATTTATATATATATTATTTATTTAGTTTAGTTTTGAGAGCGGTTTCTTAATTCTAAGAAATTCGAAAATTTCATATATTAATGAAACGAATTTTCTTCATTTTTTCAAGAACGAAATGAGTTCGTTTTGTGCCCCTTCCCTCTCAAAAAAAAATACATTAAGATTAAACATATCGAATTAACTTATCATTGATGCATTGCTTCTTCGCGATTTCATTTTAATCACGATGTTCTTTTCTTGTTCCTGAAAAGGTCTTTTCAATTCTTTTAGGTTTATGCTCTACTCCGAGTAAAAATCTGCCCAATTTTGATTTGCACATATAGGGCAAATGCCAATAATATTACGTCTTTTTTTTACAACTTCATTTTTTTTTCAATTGATTTCATATCTTCTATCAATGCAAAATATTAAACATGTAGTTATTTCTTTCCTCGCTGGATTCGTTTAAAGTGAAAAGTTTGAGATTACTATTACTCTCAAATATATTGAATATTATTCAATAATAATCTTTTATTATCTATGGGTATACGTAGTAATAAATAAAAAAGAAATTCAAAATGTTTTTTTCTAAAGGGAGCCTTAATACTTTACTTATGAAAACTTCATTTTAGTGTTCCAAAAAATTCAACCATAAATTATTCTAATTACTAATATAAATTTGAATATCCCTCAAATCGAATTGCATTTCACGTTCCAAATTATTGGTAATTCAATCTTTTTTGGCCGAAACATAGGATATCTCAATCGGGGGAGAGAACGGGGGAAATCCCATATGACCAAATATATCTGACAAGTCGCACTATACGTCAACCCAAGAGGCATCTTCCTCTCCAGGACTTCGAAAAGGTACTTTTGGAACACCAATAGGCATAAAATGAAAGAAAAAAGAATTAAGTACTATATTGGACTTTGATATGGAAGCGTAACAATGCGTTTATTGGCTTAATAATATTGTCTTTTATCATATTTGAGTCATAAATCGATCAAAATGTTTACGATTCCGAATAGTTCTTTTGAATGATTCCTAAATAGAGATGCATTTGTTGATCGAAAATGGGATTAACCCCATTGCATATTGTTCCTTATCGGGTATAGAATAGATCTGCTTCTCTTTCTTACTAGGAACCAAATTGTTCCGTTTTTACTAAAAAAAAAGAATAGAACAAATATTACTCCTTTCTTGAAGATAATTCCAAAAAGGGGAGGTTCATAGCATAGTTTTTGCTAATGCAATAAAGTTACATAGTGTCTATTTTTCGTTGATAAAGAGGTATTTCCATGGGTTTACCTTGGTATCGTGTTCATACCGTCGTATTGAATGATCCCGGTCGTTTGCTTTCTGTCCATATAATGCATACAGCCTTAGTTGCTGGTTGGGCTGGTTCGATGGCTCTATATGAATTAGCAGTTTTTGATCCCTCTGATCCCGTTCTTGATCCAATGTGGAGACAAGGTATGTTCGTTATACCGTTTATGACTCGTTTAGGAATAACCAATTCATGGGGCGGTTGGAGTATTACAGGGGGAACTATAACGAATCCGGGTATTTGGAGTTACGAAGGTGTGGCCGGTGCACATATTGTGTTTTCTGGGTTGTGCTTCTTAGCGGCTATCTGGCATTGGGTGTATTGGGATTTAGAAATATTTTGTGATGAACGTACAGGAAAACCCTCTTTGGATTTGCCCAAGATTTTTGGAATTCATTTATTTCTTTCAGGGTTGGCTTGTTTTGGTTTTGGCGCATTTCATGTAACAGGATTGTACGGTCCTGGAATATGGGTGTCCGATCCTTATGGACTAACCGGAAAGGTACAACCTGTAAATCCAGCGTGGGGGGTAGAAGGTTTTGATCCTTTTATTCCGGGAGGAATAGCTTCTCATCATATTGCAGCGGGCACTTTAGGCATATTAGCAGGCCTATTTCATCTTAGTGTCCGTCCACCCCAACGTCTGTATAAAGGATTACGTATGGGAAATATTGAAACCGTGCTTTCCAGTAGTATCGCTGCTGTCTTTTTTGCCGCTTTTGTTGTTGCGGGAACTATGTGGTATGGTTCAGCAACTACCCCTATCGAATTATTTGGTCCCACCCGGTATCAATGGGATCAGGGATATTTCCAGCAAGAAATATATCAAAGAGTTGGCGCTGGATTAGCTCAAAATCAAAGTTTATCAGAAGCTTGGTCTAAAATTCCCGAAAAATTAGCTTTTTATGATTACATCGGGAATAATCCGGCAAAAGGGGGGTTGTTCCGAGCAGGATCAATGGACAACGGGGATGGAATAGCTGCTGGTTGGTTAGGGCATCCTATTTTTAGAGATAAAGAAGGGCGTGAACTTTTTGTACGCCGTATGCCTACTTTTTTTGAAACATTTCCTGTTGTTTTGGTAGACGGAGACGGAATTGTTAGGGCCGATGTTCCGTTTAGAAGGGCAGAATCGAAGTATAGTGTCGAACAAGTCGGTATAACTGTTGAGTTCTATGGTGGCGAACTTAATGGAGTCAGTTATAGTGATCCTGCGACTGTGAAAAAATATGCGAGACGTGCTCAATTAGGTGAAATTTTTGAATTAGATCGTGCTACTTTGAAATCAGATGGTGTTTTTCGTAGCAGTCCAAGGGGTTGGTTTACTTTTGGGCATGCATCGTTTGCTCTGCTCTTCTTCTTCGGACACATTTGGCATGGTGCTAGAACCTTGTTTAGGGATGTTTTTGCTGGTATTGACCCGGATTTGGATGCTCAAGTGGAATTTGGAGCATTCCAAAAACTTGGAGATCCAACGACAAGAAGACAGGTAGTCTAATACAAGATTTCTCTCTTATCTTTTTTCTTTTCTTTTTTTAGTTGATATAGAATAGATTAATGTGGAAATATAAATTGGCATCTTTTCTTTAATCTTTTCATTGACTCTTGTTCGTATTTCTTTATCCAGGGGATAATCCACAACAAACAGGTATGGAAGCTATAATTGTAAAGCATGATCAAATTTATGGAAGCATTGGTTTATACATTCCTCTTAGTCTCGACTCTAGGGATAATTTTTTTCGCTATCTTTTTTCGAGAACCGCCGAAAGTTCCAACTAAAAAGATGAAATGATTTTTCATCCTATTAATTGAAGTAATGAGCCCCCCAACATAACATTGAACATTGGGGGGCTCATTACTTCAACTAGTCCCCGTGTTCTTCGAATGGATCTCTTAATTGTTGAGAGGGTTGCCCAAAAGCAGTATATAAGGCATACCCAGTAAAACTTACAAGTAAACCAGATATAGAGATGGCGACTAGGGTTGCTGTTTCCATTATTATATAACTTCAAAGACTACCAACGGCTCTATGGATCTATGATAAGATCGTTTATTTACAACGGAATGGTATACAAAGTCAACAGATCTCAATGAATAAAAAAGAAGAGGATTTATGGCTACACAAAGCGTTGAGGGCGGTTCTAGATCGGGACCAAGACAAACTGCTGTAGGTAGTTTATTAAAACCATTGAATTCAGAATATGGTAAAGTAGCTCCTGGATGGGGAACCACTCCTTTGATGGGTGTTGCAATGGCTCTATTTGCAGTATTCCTATCTATTATTTTAGAAATTTATAATTCTTCCGTTTTACTGGATGGAATTTCAATGAATTAGATTCTTACAAGAAAGGGCAATTCTTAGATTTTTAATAGGAATACAAAGTAAAGTATTTTGGTTTCGTATTTTTATCCCATTATCCCTTTATTGGTAGTTCGATCGTGGAATTTCTTTTTTTCTGTATTTCCGGAATATGAGTGTGTGACTTGTTCTAATTGATCCTATTGGTAGTACAGAGAAGGAGTCTGTCATCTTTATAGAGATGGTTTTTCATCGTCAGATATTTATTCTAGTATCTGGAGCACGGAATATATGAAATAAATCCCAATCAATAACTATGATTCCTACTTACTATTCAGACCCCGCGACCGGGCTATAAAAAAAATTTGCCAATGCCAAAGGGTGTTATAAGTTCTAAATCAAAAGGGTTTTTTCTTCTTTTTCAACAAATTTCCCTTATTGATTGATGATTTTGATCAAAGGATAAAACTTTCTTTTTATTTTGAGTTATTATATCTATTCGTTGAATAAATGATCATCTAATGGTTCTTACTCATAGAATCTTTGGACTTATTTTGTACTTTTAATTAATCATCGTGGTTCTAGTATGAATCTGAGGTTTCAATCGATTAATAGGTTCTTAACAAGAGAATTCCTATCAAAAAAAGAAGAGTAAACCTAGAGTAGACACACAAATCACAGAAAAGAAGCGGTGAATAGGAAAATAGAAGATTCAACAGGCCAGTAACGATCAATGAGCCAACTTGATATTTTAGCATTATAACCACAAATAATAACTCGTCTCCGTGAAAAAAAGGGGGGGTTGGTTACAAAGTTTCAAATCCATCGCCCTTCCAAGTAAAACAATACTTTGGTTTTTTGTTTGAGCTGTACGAGATGAAATTTTCAGATACGGTTCTCTGAGGGGGAGTACTATTCGTTTACCTATCTCAATAAAGTCTATGATTGGTTCGAAGAACGTCTCGAGATTCAGGCGATTGCAGATGATATAACCAGTAAATATGTTCCCCCTCATGTCAATATATTTTATTGTCTAGGAGGAATTACACTTACTTGTTTTTTAGTACAAGTAGCTACAGGGTTTGCTATGACTTTTTACTACCGTCCAACTGTTACTGAGGCTTTTGCTTCTGTTCAATATATAATGACTGAAGTTAATTTTGGTTGGTTAATCCGATCAGTTCATCGGTGGTCCGCAAGTATGATGGTCCTAATGATGATCCTCCATGTATTTCGTGTGTATCTCACTGGGGGTTTTAAAAAACCTCGCGAATTAACTTGGGTTACCGGTGTGGTTCTGGCTGTATTGACCGCATCTTTTGGGGTAACTGGTTATTCCTTACCTTGGGACCAAATTGGTTATTGGGCAGTCAAAATTGTAACAGGTGTACCGGAAGCTATTCCTGTAATAGGATCTCCTTTAGTAGAGTTATTACGGGGAAGTGCTAGTGTGGGACAATCCACTTTGACTCGTTTTTATAGTTTACACACTTTTGTATTACCTCTTCTTACTGCCGTATTTATGTTAATGCATTTTCTAATGATACGTAAGCAAGGTATTTCGGGTCCTTTATAGAGAATCTATATCATCATTTGTAATTAAATATTTCTATTTCTCACTTGAGGAGTAAGAATAGTATTTCATTGCTAGAAATATGGATTCTTGAAAAGAATAAGACATATCTTTGGATATTTCCCTTCACTAGTCGTGTCAAATAACGAATATTATACTCTATAGTTGAGGGGAATTCTACGACGAAAAAATGGATTATGGGAGTGTGTGACTTGAATTATTGATTGGACCGTGCAGAAGGATATATACCCTTATCTGCCACATTGGAATTCACAACCTAA